TTTGTAATATGAATACCTTTACGCTTGGCAGAAATATAAGGTGCCATCCTAGGATTCCATTTCCTAGTACCATGACCAAAATGAACTCCCGCTTCCATCATCTCTTCAAAATTGATATTCCAATATCTTCTTGTCATTTCTCCCCCCCACTTCCGCTTTTTTTTGAAAAAAAAAAAGCGACGAGGTTGCCCTGAACTAAATAATTGTTCCGATGGAACATTTTCTTCTACCGGAGATTGGCCGTGTCGATGTCGATACACGATCCAAACCCCTACCCTCTATTCGTTATTATCTTTATTTCGATTACCACATAAAATGACCATAAATAAAGAGTTTTTTTTTAATTCAAATTTAAAAAGTATGAATCCACTTTTAGGAATCATTAAATCCTCTAAATGATTGTTCTGATGTATCATGAAACTTCTTTGAAATAGAAGAATCAAATAATTCTCTGTTGTGGAACAAAATATCTCTGATTTCCCCCTCGAAAAAATTCTTCTTTTTGGTTTTCAAAGGAATGTTCTTATGTTGCCTTGAACGATGCACTAATCCTTTGAATCCGGTACCAACGGGTATCATCCCCCCTATAACAACGTTCTCTTTTAGGCCTTTCAACCAATCGATACGGCCCCGGAGAGCAGCTTTGGCTAAAACTCGAGCAGTTTCTTGAAAACTCGCTTCAGATATGAAACTTTGCGTATTCAAAGATGCCCTTGTTATTCCCAATAGGATGGCGCGGTAACAGATCGATTCTTCCAAAGCGCGCCCCGTTCGCGCCGCTCGCAACAATCCAATTAGTTCTCCAGGTAAAAAAACATTAGACATTCCATCCTCTGAAACCAACACCTTTGATGTTATTTGGCGTACAATAATTTCTATGTGCCTATTATGGATTTGCACCCCCTGGGATCGATAAACCTTTTGGATCTTATTAACCAAAGATATACGACTTTGCACTATAGTTAGCTCAGCCCCAATCAAGAATCCCCAAGGAATTCCAAGAATTTTTTTTATATGCTCGTTCCAACCCTCAATTCTTTTTTTTAGGTTCATCGATATTGAATCAATTGAACGCACTTCTAACACTTGTTCCACTTTTGGAAGACCCTGCGTTATATCACCGGATCTCGATTTTTCATATATAAATGTAACTAATGTATCTCCTTCGTAAAGGATTTCTCCATAATGACCATGAACAGTTGCTCCTGGAGTGGCCAAATAAGGCTTGGCGGATCTTATTACTACAGAGTCAACTTGAACAATCAAAACTTGACCCGATTTGAGATGGGGTCCGTTTTTGGCTATACATACATTTTCACAAATAAACTGTCCAAGACTAATTATTGTAGATCTTTCTTCAAAATTATTATGATAATAATTAGGATGACAAAAATACCAATTCAAATTGAATGAATTCAAAACGATGTTACTGCATGAATCGGGATTCAAAATTCTCCCATTTTCATCCATTAAATAATAGTTAATTACTTGAAAAGTCTGTTTTAAATTTTCAAGTTGCAAATATTTAGTTACCAAAATAGGATTATGAGTTATTAAATAGTAAAATGAATAAAAATTCAAAAATTGAAGGACTGTTCCTAAAGGGCCAATCAAATTCCTAATTTGAATTATAGGATCTGTTTTAATTGATTCTTTTATCACATTGTGATATTTTCCAGCGTTGAATGGACCCATTCGGAAACAATTAGATGATGACAAAATTATCAAAGATGGGCATTCCTTATTTTTATTTAACAACGTGCGAATAGTTCCTTGATTTTGGCTAAGTGATTGTTGAATTTTTGTCTTGGAATAAAAGGGATTGCTATTGGTGTAATCTGACACATTATCTGAATCTGAGATCAATCCTGAGCCTGAGGGATCATTCCTTTTTCTGAGATACGAAATAGGGAATTTCACTAAGTCAATTCTTAGGAAATCTCGAATCAGACCATTTGTACTTACTTCAACAAAGGAAGTATGAGCCTCTTCGATAGAAGAACTTTTTTTGTCTTGGTCCCAATTCAAAATTAAACAAGTCCGAACTAATTGAATACTTGTATCAGAAATTCCCCGAATTGGTTTGCCATTTCTGTAAACAATATAATTGACAACTCGAAGTTGTATATTATCCCTTTCTTGTAACAGATCCGGGGGGAAGAGTGTTGCTAAATTTATACCGTCCGATATTTCATATGTCACTACGGGTCGAACTAAAACAAAATACTTTTTCTTAGTAGGTGTGATCCGTTGGACATAGATCCAATTTTTCAATTTTTTGGATTCCTTAGAATTTGTTTTTCCTGTTCCTGGGGGTATCAAGATGCCACTGTGTCGGGATATCTTATCTGTCTCTCCAGGAAAATGGATATCTCCAGAAAAGATTTTCAGTTCAATCCTTTTTTTTTTTCTCTCCACTCGGACTAATCCGCCCACTTGGCTTCTTGTATTTAAAGCGATTCGTGTATCTACTCCAATCAGACTATTGTTCCGTACCATT